AATGAAGTGCCTGATTAAAGGATTACCTTGATAGGGTAAATAAAGTAATTTTAGTTACCTTCATTATAACTAATAGAATCGAACTATCTCTAAAAATTTCAAAAACTTTTGTGCCCCATACACTAAGTTATAATTTTACGTTAGAAAGATAAGCTAACTAAGCTACTGGGTTCATACCCCATTTATAGAGGTTTACCCCTCTTCTCTCTAGTGCTTAATAATCCAACTAAATTTTTATTCTTATTAACACTTATAGCAGGAACGTTAATTGCAACTTCAGCTAATTCATGATTTGGCGCATGAATAGGGCTTGAAATTAACCTACTTTCCTTTATTCCGTTAATAACGAATTCAAAGAATTTGTTCTTAACTGAAGCTTCTTTGAAATATTTTTTAGTTCAAGCCTTAGCTTCAGCCACACTACTTTTATCTGTTATTTTAGGGTCGTTTCTTTCTTCCTCCCCCTACGAAGATAGCACAGGCACCCTAAACGTGATAAACACAGTAATTAGAAGCACCCTACTTTTAAAAATAGGAGCCGCCCCTTTCCATTTCTGATTCCCCGGTGTTATAGAAGGTTTAAACTGAATAAATGGACTTATATTACTAACATGACAAAAAATTGCCCCTTTAATATTGATTTCTTACACTTTCCAAATAAACATCTTTTTTTCGGTAATCATTACTCTATGTGTTTTAGTGGGATCCTTGGGGGGATTTAATCAAACCTCCCTTCGTAAAATTTTAGCTTATTCTTCTATTAACCATTTAGGATGATTATTAGCGGCTATAGCCGCTGGTGAAAGAATTTGGTGCCTATATTTTTTGGTCTATACTTTTTTATCTCTGACAATTATTTTTTTAATAAATTCTTTTAAATTATTTCATGTTAATCAAATCTTTTCATTAAATCATATTAACCCGATTCATAAATTTGCTTTTTTTGTTACTCTGCTATCTCTGGGGGGGCTACCCCCATTCCTTGGGTTTTTACCTAAATGAATTGTCATCCAAAGCCTAATCAATACCGGGAATAATTTTTTAATTACAGTTATAGTAATCACCACACTGATTACTTTATTTTATTATCTACGAACAACATTTGGGGCCTTTATATTAACATACAGAGAGACCTTGTGAAATACGCCCACCCCAGTAATTAAAACCACCCATACAGTGGCCTTAATCCTAGCTATTATGTCCACATTAGGGCTACTAATTTGTTCAATTCTCTTTTCTATCTTATAACTTTTCCCATAAGGCTTTAAGTTAACAAAACTAATAGCCTTCAAAGCTGTAAATAAAGTTATAAATTCTTTAAGCCTTAGTAGAAATCTACTCCTTTAGAATTGCAGTCTAATATCATTAATGACTATAAAGCTCACTGGCAGAAGAGGCCTTCCCTCCTAAATAAATTTACAATCTATTGCCTAAATTCTCAGCCATTCTACCGCGACAATGATTATTTTCAACAAACCATAAAGATATTGGAACTCTCTATTTTATTTTCGGAGCTTGATCAGGGATAGTGGGGACATCATTAAGTCTCCTAATTCGGGCTGAACTCGGTCAACCGGGGTCCTTAATTGGGGACGATCAAATTTATAACGTAATTGTAACAGCTCATGCTTTTGTTATAATTTTTTTCATAGTTATACCCATTATAATTGGGGGGTTTGGCAACTGACTTGTGCCCCTTATATTAGGAGCCCCCGACATGGCTTTTCCCCGAATAAATAATATAAGCTTTTGGCTATTACCCCCCTCTTTAACCTTACTGTTAGCTAGTAGCTTAGTAGAAAATGGAGCTGGAACAGGATGAACAGTGTACCCGCCCCTTTCAGCCGGAATCGCCCATGCAGGCTCTTCAGTTGATATGGCAATTTTTTCTTTGCATTTAGCCGGTGTTTCTTCAATTCTAGGGGCTGTAAACTTTATTACTACTGTAATTAATATGCGGTCAACCGGAATAACCTTGGACCGTATGCCCCTCTTTGTATGGGCTGTAGTTATTACTGCTTTACTTTTACTTTTATCTCTACCCGTACTCGCTGGGGCCATTACTATATTACTAACTGACCGTAACTTAAACACTTCGTTCTTCGACCCCGCCGGGGGAGGAGACCCAATCCTATACCAACACTTATTCTGATTTTTTGGACACCCCGAAGTTTATATTCTAATTCTACCGGGATTTGGACTAATCTCACACATTATTTCTCAAGAAAGAGGTAAAAAGGAAGCTTTTGGATCTTTAGGCATAATTTATGCTATATTATCAATCGGGCTACTAGGGTTTGTAGTCTGGGCTCATCACATATTTACTGTTGGAATAGATGTAGATACACGAGCTTATTTTACATCAGCTACCATAATTATTGCGGTTCCTACAGGAATTAAAATTTTTAGTTGATTAGCCACCTTACATGGATCGCAATTAAATTACAGCCCAGCCTTACTCTGGGCATTAGGGTTTGTTTTTTTATTTACAATTGGGGGCCTTACTGGGGTAGTCCTTGCTAATTCCTCAGTCGATATTATTTTACATGACACATACTATGTTGTCGCTCATTTCCATTATGTTCTATCTATGGGAGCAGTATTCGCTATTATAGCAGGATTTATTCAATGATACCCACTATTTACAGGCCTTACAATAAACCCTCATTGACTAAAAATCCAATTCTGTATTATATTCTTAGGGGTAAACCTTACCTTTTTCCCCCAACATTTCTTAGGATTAGCAGGTATGCCACGACGATACTCAGATTACCCAGACGCCTACACAACTTGAAATGTAGTCTCATCCGTAGGATCAACAATCTCTTTCATTGGAGTATTATTTTTATTATTTATTATTTGAGAAAGTATAGTAAGTAACCGTAGTGCCCTATTCCCCTTGCAAATAACAACGTCTATTGAATGATACCAAAATTTACCCCCCGCCGAACATAGCTACTCTGAATTACCAATACTATCAGGCTTCTAATATGGCAGATAAGTGCAATGGATTTAAGCTCCATATATAAAGGGTATGCCTTTTGTTAGAAAAATGGCAACATGAGCGAATTTAAGACTCCAAGATAGAGCTTCCCCCTTAATAGAACAACTAACATTTTTTCATGATCACGCAATATTAATCTTAATTATAATTACTGCATTGGTGAGATACTTATTAGCTACTTTATTTTTTAACCTAAACATTAACCGTTATTTACTTGAGGGGCAAATAATTGAAGTGATTTGAACAATTTTACCGGCTGTAACTTTAATTTTTATTGCTCTTCCCTCTTTACGCCTTTTATACTTATTAGATGAAGTCAGCAGACCCGCTATTACTTTAAAAACAATCGGACATCAATGATACTGAAGCTATGAATATTCGGATTTTATACAAGTAGAATTTGATTCATATATAATCCCCTACAATGAAATAGATACCAACGGATTCCGTCTATTAGATGTGGACAACCGAGCGGTTCTTCCCATAAATACCCAAATTCGCATACTGGTAACAGCAGCAGACGTACTTCATTCTTGAACTGTACCAGCTCTAGGGGTTAAAATTGACGCCACCCCAGGACGACTAAACCAAACTAGTTTCCTCATAAATCGGCCAGGCTTATTTTTCGGGCAATGTTCCGAAATTTGTGGCGCTAATCACAGCTTTATACCTATTGTTATCGAAAGTGTACCCACAAACATTTTTGTTAATTGAATTACATCTTTAAGAGAAGCCTCATCAGATGACTGAAAGCAAGTACTGGTCTCTTAAACCATTTTATAGTAAAGTAGCACTTACTTCTGGTGAAAGAATTAGTTAAATTAACATTAGTATGTCATGCTAAAATTATTAGTCATAACCTAGTATTCTTTGATTCCTCAAATAGCCCCTATTAGCTGATTAACCCTCTTTATCGCATTTTCATTAATTTTACTAATTTTTAATTTTGTAAATTATTATTCTTTTTTACCTAAAACACCCGAAATTTCACAAAAAAGCATCTCACATACTTCGATAAATTGAAAATGATAACAAATTTATTCTCTGTTTTTGATCCCTCAACAAGTGTAATGAATTTATCCCTAAATTGAATTAGCACAATTTTAGGACTAACTCTAATCCCAACCACTTTCTGGTTTATACCTTCACGATATTCTTTAGTTTGAAACAAAGTGCTCTTAACCCTACATAATGAATTTAAAACCCTATTAGGCCCGACCGGCCACGGGGGAAGCACTTTCATATTTATTTCATTATTTTCTTTAATTTTATTTAACAATTTTCTAGGGCTATTCCCCTATGTATTCACTAGTTCTAGTCATTTGACCCTAACTCTAGCTTTAGCCCTCCCCCTGTGATTAAGCTTTATAATTTACGGATGAATCAATCACACCCAGCATATATTTGCTCATTTAGTGCCCCAAGGCACCCCCGCTGTTTTGATACCATTCATAGTGTGCATCGAAACTATCAGAAACGTAATCCGACCCGGAACTTTAGCTGTTCGATTAGCAGCTAATATAATTGCGGGACATTTACTATTGACCTTGTTAGGAAACACGGGGCCTTCTCTAACTTATGCAATTCTATCCCTATTAATTATTGCTCAAATTGCTCTGTTAGTGCTAGAAGCAGCTGTAGCTATCATCCAAGCCTACGTCTTTGCTGTCTTAAGTACACTATACTCTAGAGAAGTTAACTAATGTCAACACATGCCAATCATCCTTATCACTTAGTAGATCAAAGACCCTGACCTTTAACCGGAGCCATTGGAGCCTTAGTAACCGTCTCAGGCCTTTTAAGTTGATTCCATCAATACAGAACCAACTTATTAGTTTTAGGGCTAACTATCACAAGCTTAACAATACTCCAATGATGACGAGATGTTACCCGTGAAGGAACCTTCCAAGGCCTACACACCTATCCAGTTACTTTGGGGTTACGATGAGGAATAATCTTATTTATTGTTTCTGAAATTTTCTTTTTTATTTCATTCTTTTGAGCTTTTTTTCACAGTAGATTATCCCCTACAACTGAACTAGGGGCTATATGACCACCCGCCGGAATTACCCCCTTTAACCCGTTACAAATTCCACTACTAAACACGGCTATTCTATTAGCCTCAGGAGTCACAGTAACTTGAGCACATCATGGTCTCATAGAAAGCAATCACTCTCAAACTCTTCAGGGATTATTTTTCACAGTTATTCTTGGAATTTATTTTTCAATTCTACAAGCATATGAATATATAGAGGCTCCCTTTACCATCGCTGATGCAGTATATGGAGCAACCTTCTACGTTGCAACAGGATTTCATGGTCTTCACGTAATCATCGGAACAACATTCTTATTAGTCTGTTTAATCCGACATGCCTCCTATCATTTCTCTGTCAACCATCATTTTGGGTTCGAAGCTGCCGCATGATATTGACATTTTGTAGATGTAGTATGATTATTCTTATATATCTCTATCTATTGATGAGGTAGTTAATTTATTTAGTATAAAAGTATATTTGACTTCCAATCAGAAGGTCTAAACGCAGTTTAGAATAAATAATTATAGTCATTTCCATCATTGCATCCATTTTAATTGCTCTTGCTGTAGTAGTGATAATATTAGCCTCAATCCTATCTAAAAAAACTATTATCGACCGAGAAAAAAGCTCCCCATTTGAATGTGGATTCGACCCGAAAAGTTCTTCTCGACTCCCCTTTTCCCTACGCTTTTTCTTAGTCGCCGTAATTTTTCTAATTTTTGACGTGGAAATTGCGCTACTCCTGCCCATAATTATTGTCCTACCCCACTCTAATCTTACAGTTTGGCTAGTTGTTAGTTTTTTCTTTTTAGCTATCCTACTACTTGGGCTATACCACGAGTGAAATCAAGGAGCCTTAAACTGAGCTACCTAGGACTGTAGTTAAGTATAACATTTGGTTTGCATCCAAAAAGTATTGAAAATCAATCTGTCTTAGAATAAGAAGCGATATATCGCAGTCAGTTTCGACCTGTCCTTAGGTATCTTTACCCTTATTCTGCTTAATTGAAGCCAAAAAGAGGCGTATCACTGTTAATGATATAATTGAAAATTAATTTTCCACTTAAGGAAATGCGAGGTATCAAGGAAAAGCTGCTAACTTTTTTCTTTAGCGGTTAAACTCCGTTTACATTTCTATTTATATAGTTTATAAAAACATTACATTTTCACTGTAAAAATAAAGATTTATCTTTTATAAATACCTAAAGACTACAATAGTCTCTTTAACATCTTCAGTGTCACGCTCTAATCATAAGCTATTTAAGTATAACGCCAATAAAAACAATAAAATAATAATCCACAAAATAAAACTAATTAAATAAGTTTTTAAATCATTATTTTGCCATCCTTGACTAAACTTTGATCATAAAGAAATAAATTGGTAAACCCCCTGACCACCAAAATACTCTCTTCAGCCGTGATCAAATGACTTACTAACTAAACCCCCTAACTGCAACGGACTCTTTCTAACCCCATAAGTGCTAATAAAAGGTATAAACCACATTGAACCCATAAAACTAGTCAAAAAATGAATACGAAGCGTTTGCAAGCGATAAGTTAAAGAAAACTTAGCTAATTCATATCCCAATCAACCCCCCAAAACTCTAACTCTCAAAGCTAAAGTTTTTAGAGTTAATGGTAAACACACTATCGAGGGAGTTGGGAATAAGCCCCATCTTAACAGGCTACCCCCTAACACCGCCATCATAGACAGAGCCATCATACCCCGTAACATCACTCATCCCTCATCTCTTAGGGGGTGGAGACTAAAAGTATTAAAATCCCCTCTCATAGAATAATAAACTAAACGAAGAGAATAACAAACTGTTAAACCAGTAGAAAAAAAGTAAAGAAAAAAGCTAAATACATTTATATATCTTAAAGAAGCAACCTCTAAGATTAAATCCTTAGAATAAAAACCAGCCAAAAAAGGAGTACCACATAAAGCTAAATTAGAGAGATTAAAACAAGAAGCAGTCAAAGGTATATTAATAACTAACGCCCCCATATATCGAATATCTTGAGAATCCTTTATATTGTGGATAATCGCCCCAGCACACATGAACAATAACGCCTTAAAAAGGGCATGCGTTAATAAGTGAAAAAACGCTAACTTAGGAAATCCTATAGCCAAAATTCTCATCATCAACCCTAGTTGACTCAGGGTAGACAAAGCAATAATTTTCTTTAAATCAAACTCAAAATTAGCCCCCAAGCCTGCTATAAATATCGTTAACCCCGCAACTAATAATAAAAAAGAACCCAAACTAGTACCAACTAAAAGGGCGTTAAAACGAATTAATAAGTAAATCCCAGCCGTTACCAAAGTAGATGAATGGACCAAAGCTGACACAGGGGTAGGAGCAGCCATAGCCGCCGGCAATCAAGAAGAAAAAGGAATCTGAGCTCTTTTAGTCATAGCAGCCAATAAAACTAATGCACCAATAATTTTTATTTCCGTTCTGTTATAACTACAATCTAAATAAAAGATATAATTCCAGCTTCCAAAATTTAGCATCCAAGCAATAGCTAACAAAAGGGCAACGTCCCCAATACGGTTAGAAAGAGCCGTGAGTATCCCTGCATTATACGATTTTACATTTTGATAATAAATCACTAATAAATAAGAGACTAGCCCTAACCCATCCCAACCTAATAAAATTCTAATTAAATTAGGACTAATAATAAGAAACATTATAGACAATACAAACATTAAAACTAACAAAATAAATCGATTTAAATTCAAATCCCCAGCTATATACTCTTGGCTATAAAAAATCACCAAAGACGAAATAAATAATACAAAACCCATAAAAATTAAAGACATTCAATCAAACAAAAAAGTTATCACAATATTACCAGAATTCATTGACAAAACTTCTCACTCGATAAAATAAACCTGATCACATATTAAAAAATAAAATCCAGTTCTAACTAATCTAACTGCTAGAATAAATAAAACTACAAATCTAATTAGACAAATTGACAAAGACTGTAACACGATCTAAGATAAATAAATTTATATCACTGACACCACAAATCAATATTTTAATTAAACTACTTAAATTTCTACAACCAAAGTATACAAGGCTCACTCTTAAGGATTAATAAATTTAATGGCACTCAATGAAGAAATAATAATAAATATTCCCGGGCATACCCCATAGAACACGAATAAACCCCAGAATAAATCTTCCCATGTTGTCTGTAAGAATAAATATACAGGGTATAAGCAGCTCTAAAAAACGATAAAAAACTTAATCTCACTATCGTCACTCAAGACCAAGCCACTAATCTATTTAAAAGTCTAATTTCTCTTAATAAATTCAAAGACGGTGGAGCAGCTATATTGCAAGATCTCAACAAAAACCATCAAAGCGTTATTCTAGGCATAAAATTTATAAGCCCCTTATTAATCAATAATCTACGGCTACCTAAACGCTCATAAGAAATATTAGCCAGACAAAATAACCCCGATGAACACAACCCGTGAGCAATTATAAGGGTAAAAGAACCACAAAATCCTCAATAAGTCATAGTCATCAATCCCCCTAAAACGATCCCTATATGAGCTACCGAAGAATAAGCAATCAACGCCTTTAAATCGGTTTGACGTAAACATATTAGACTTACTAACACCCCTCCAACCAGACTAATCCCGACTCAAACAAAATTGAAAGACAGACCCGATAAAGCCAAAATTTTAAAAACACGTAACAATCCATAACCCCCTAACTTTAATAATACCCCAGCCAAAATTATCGAACCCGAAACTGGAGCCTCTACATGGGCCTTAGGCAACCAGAGATGAACTAAAAATATAGGTATCTTTACTAAAAAAGCAAAAATTAAGCATAAATAAAATAAAAAATTAGAAATATTTAACGAATACAACAAGGGCATATATAGAGACTCATTAATGACATAAATATAAAAAATACCCACTAACAAAGGCAAAGAAGCCAATAAGGTATAAAAAAGAAGATAAACCCCCGCCTGTAAACGCTCGGGTTGATACCCCCAGCCCAAAATTAAAAATAATGTAGGGATTAATCTTCTCTCAAAAAATAAGTAAAATATAAATAAATTAGTCGTTCTAAATGTACAATACAATAAGATTAACAGTATTAAAATTATTAACAAAAAAAACCCCGGATAATGATTTGCCCGTAAAACAGATTCTCTCGCGGTAATTATTAACACACAAATTCAAAATCTAAGCAAAATTAAACCAAAAGAAATAATATCACACCCTAAAAAATAAGATAAATTTCCGAAAAATCTTCTAAAACCTGCTATTCCCATAAAAACTAAAGTCAAAATAAAAAGAATAGATTGAACCGTTCATCACATATTTTGCATAAAACATAGGGGAGTCACAAAAATCAATGCCACCAATAATTTTAACATTGTAAAACCCCAAAAGACTGAAAATAATCATTACCATGTGTACGAATTATAGACACAAGAATAGCTAAGCCCAAGGCCCCTTCACAAACCGAAAAAGTTAAAAATACTATAGCAAAAAATACCTCAAAATTAGTTAAATTTAAATACATATAAAGTATAAAAAATATTCTCAGCACCATAAATTCCAATCTCAACAAAGTAAGCAATAAGTGCTTTCGTTTAGATACAAAAACTCAACTCCCACACATAAACATAAAAATAGGAAAAGCGTAATATAAACCTGTTAACATTAGTTTTAATAGTTTAAACAAAACATTGGTCTTGTAAATCAAAGTTAAGGGACACCCTTTTAGAACTTCAGAGAAAAGAAATTCTTCCTATCATTAATCCCCAAAACTAATATTTTACTTAAACTATTCTCTGCATTTGTCAGTTAATTATTGTGGCTTACAGAATCATTACAAGAATTATTTTTACCCAAATAACCCACCCCTTAGCAATAGGGTTAATACTACTCTTACAAACAGTTATCATTAGACTTTTAACTGGAATAATAGCCCAAAGATTTTGATTCTCTTACATTTTATTTTTAGTATTTTTGGGGGGCGTACTGGTATTATTTATTTACGTAACTAGCCTTGCCTCAAATGAGATATTTTCTATATCTATACATCTTTTAATCCCTACATTTTTAGTTATATCACTATTAGCAATAGCTATAATTTTTGTAGATTTCTCACTTCTGATAAATACTATTACAAATTCTGAAACCCTATCGATTATTCACGCTCAAAATTACCAAGAAGAATCCGTCAGCACCCTCATAAAGCTATATAACAGTCCTACGGGAACAATTAACTTAGCCTTAGTCTTATACCTATTTCTAACCCTAATCGCTGTAGTAAAAATCACCAAAATTACCCACGGACCCCTCCGAAAAAGCCACTAATGAATAAACCTTTACGAACAAGACACCCTTTATTTAAAATTGCGAATAACGCCCTAGTGGACCTTCCAGCCCCATCAAATATCTCTACATGATGAAACTTTGGGTCATTATTGGGGCTATGCTTAGTGATTCAAATTGCTACCGGCCTATTCCTAGCCATACACTATACGGCCCATATTGACCTAGCCTTTAACAGAGTAGCCCACATCTGCCGAGATGTAAACTATGGATGATTGCTGCGAACTTTACACGCTAACGGAGCCTCTTTCTTTTTCATTTGTATTTATTTACATATTGGCCGAGGCATATACTACGGCTCTTATATATATATAAATACCTGAATAGTGGGGGTAATTATTTTATTTTTAGTGATAGGAACAGCCTTTATAGGATACGTCCTACCCTGAGGTCAAATATCTTTCTGAGGAGCGACAGTCATTACCAACCTTTTATCTGCAGTACCTTACTTAGGGGTAGACTTAGTTCAATGAGTTTGAGGGGGGTTTGCAGTAGATAACGCCACCTTAACCCGATTCTTTACCTTTCATTTTCTGTTACCATTTATTGTAGCAGCAGCTACTTTAATCCACCTTCTATTTCTACACCAAACAGGGTCAAATAATCCATTAGGGTTAAACAGAGATGTAGATAAAATCCCCTTCCATCCTTATTTTACATTCAAGGACATTGTAGGATTTTTAACCTTAATTGCCGCCCTTGCAATTCTTACGCTATTAGACCCGTATTTATTGGGAGACCCTGATAATTTTATTCCTGCTAACCCCTTAGTCACCCCCGTCCACATTCAACCTGAATGATACTTCTTATTCGCTTATGCTATCCTGCGCTCTATCCCCAATAAATTGGGGGGAGTAATTGCCCTAGTTCTATCGATTGCAATTTTACTAATTTTACCTTTCACTAATAAAAGAAACTTCCGCGGAACTCAATTCTACCCAATTAATCAAGTAATATTCTGATCTTTATTAATAATTGTAATTTTACTAACATGAATTGGCGCACGACCAGTAGAAGACCCCTACGTTCTTGTAGGGCAAATTTTAACAGTATTATATTTTTTATACTACATTTTAAACCCCCTTATATTTAAGGTGTGAGACAAACTTTTAAATTAGTTAAGAAGCTTAAAGTTAAGCATATGTTTTGAAAACATAAGAAAGAAGTTTAATTCTTCTATTAACTTTTAATACTGTAAACAATGCACTAAAATAAAAGAGAAGCAATAAATAGGCTCAAACCCCCGAATAAAAAAAGATAATTTAAAGATAGGGGTAGAAAACTCTTTCAAGCTAAGTATATTAACTTATCATAACGAAAACGAGGTAAAGTACCCCGGGCTCAAATAAATATAAAAGAAATAAAAGCTAATTTAATATAAAAAAATAAACTATTAATATCACACCCCAAAAAAATAGCACAAAAAAGTATTCTTATAAATAAAATTCTAGCATATTCTGCCAAAAAAATCAACGCAAATCCCCCTCTGCTGTATTCTACATTAAATCCAGAAACAAGTTCAGACTCGCCCTCGGCAAAATCAAACGGAGTCCGATTAGTCTCTGCTAAACATGAAGCAAATCAACTCAACGCTAACGGAAAAGTTAAGAACAAAAATCACACTGTTTCTTGATGCGAACCTAAATCAAGCAATGAATAGCCCCCAATTAAAAAAACAAAAGATAACAAAATTAAGGCTAAACTTACTTCATAAGAGATTGTTTGAGCAACAGCTCGTAAGCCCCCCAGCAACGCATAATTGGAATTAGAGGACCACCCTGCAATTATAACGGTATAAACACCCAAACTTGTACAAGCTAAAAAAAAAATAAACCCTAAACTAAAAGAGTATAAACCCGTTGTATAAGGTATAATCATTCAAACTAATAAAGATAAAAATAAACTAAAAACAGGGGAAAAATAATAAGGTAAATAATTAGACAATGCGGGGTAAGTTTGTTCCTTAGTAAACAACTTAATAGCATCACAAAAAGGCTGGGGGATACCCGCAAACCCCACCTTATTGGGACCTTTACGAATTTGGATATACCCTAAAACTTTACGTTCCAAAAGAGTAAGAAAAGCAACTCCGACAAGTACACAAACAATTAAAATCAAACTTCTAACAAGAGGAACTAAAAAATCATAAATAAACAAGTTCTATTTGTAAAATTTATTTACATAAATGAATTCTAAATTCATTACACTTATCTGCCAAAATAGATTACAATTAATATTAATCAATAATTAAGAAAAAATTTTCCCAATGCTTGGTCCTTTCGTACTAAAACATCATTTTTAAATTAAGGATAGAAACCGACCTGGCTTACACCGGTCTGAACTCAGATCATGTAAGGATTTAAAGGTCGAACAGACCTAAACTTTGAACATCTACACCCAAAATTACCCTTAATCCAACATCGAGGTCGCAACCCTTTTTGTCGATAAGAACTCTCGAAAAAGATTACGCTGTTATCCCTAAGGTAACTTAGTCTTATAATCAATAATAATGGATCAACAATTCATATATCAATGTAAACAAACTAAAAAGAGTTTTATTTATCTTCCTGTCACCCCAACAAAATACTTGACCAATTATTATAAAAATTATTCTAAACAAATAATAAAATTTAAGTATAAAGCTCTATAGGGTCTTCTCGTCCTCTAAATAAATTTAAGCCTTTTGACTTAAAAGTTAAATTCTATTCCCAATTACACTGAGACAGTCAATACCTCGTCCAACCATTCATTCTAGCCTTCAATTAAAAGACTAATGATTATGCTACCTTTGCACGGTCAAAATACCGCGGCCCTTTAAATTTTAAATTCAGTGGGCAGGTCAGACTTCAAATTATTATCAAGAAGACATGTTTTTGTTAAACAGGCGAGTATTAATTTGCCTAATTCCTTAATGTAACCTCACATTTTAAAATAATTTAAACAATTTATATACTAATTTTATCATTATTACAATTTTTTTTTAATTAAAAAAACCATTCTGATATAAAACTTAAATTTGTCGAAAATTTTACTTTTAAAAAATTAAATTATAACATCCTTCGTTAGATGGCTAATTCTAAGCCTACAAAATTTTTGCACAAAATAAAATTATAAGATATATTTTGGAGCTTATCCCCCAAAATATTAGTAATTAATAATAATTAATTTAATAAATTAAATAAATAAAATTAACTTACCTGAATTAAATTCATTTCTCAGAAAACCAGATATCTTAAAGAACGAATAACGTTTCATTACTAATTAGCTATTATTAATAATTATTCTACATTAACTAACATAACTAATTAGCTCTCTTTAAATCGGGAAAATATAAATATTTATAAATTTTTTAATAAACCCTGATACACAAGGTACGTAAAAATACCTACTTTTATAAAAATATATTTTCAAACTATTTCAAACAACCTCTCACGATACAATTAACCTACCATATAAATAATTTTGTCTATATTCTATACCAAAACCTATAATAATAAAAATAATTTTATTAAAAAATCTTTTACTCAAAAAACTTAAATAAGCTAAAACTTATCAGAATAAACTGAATTGCACAGTGTATTTTCAGTGTAAATGAAATGCTTAACTAATCAAGCTCCATTCTGACTTTCCAGGTGCACCTTCCGGTACACCTACTATGTTACGACTTATCTCGCCTTAATTAACGAGAGCGACGGGCGATGTGTGCATGTTTTAGAGCTAAAATCAAATTAATTTAATTAATTTAATTACCATCAAATCCACCTTCAAAAACCTATTTCAAGATTTTATCCATTATAAATATATTTATTGTAACCCATCTCCACTTATTCATAAGCTACACCTTGACCTGACATCATTTTCAATAAAAATTTAAGAAAATTTAAACCTTCTTAGGACATTCTGACGACGGCGGTATACAAGCTGATAACAAAAATAAGTAAGGTTTAACGTGGATTATCGATTACGGGACAGGTTCCTCTGAAAAGACTAAAACACCGCCAAATTCTTTGAGTTTCAAGAACATAACTATTACTACTCAAGTTTTATAGATTTACATTTAAAATAATAGGGTATCTAATCCTAGTTTATCATTTAAATTTCACAGCCTCTACAAATTTTAAAAAATTATTTAAATTTAAAATTTCACTTAATAAATTTATTATTAATTTTTGACYTYAACGTATAACTATAMACTAATAATATTTACTTGCACCCYCCGTGTAACCGCRGCGGCTGGCACGACTTTTGCCRGAACTATAARATATTGCTAATTCTAAATTTCTTTAATTAATAATATTAAACACTGCGATTTAATWAATAYAYRRWTATYCCTTTAAGAAATAACAYAAAATCACGCAAAAACTTACATGTGAAACAAAACTTAAGTAAATTTTTAAGCAAGAATAAAACTTTATAAACTTATCAAAAAGTAATTAACAATATAAACACCTTGAATTATTTAAGTCAAATGAACAAAAAATAGTAACTTTTTTGATAAACTAATGCCAATTAAGTGCATTAAAAATAGTAAAGGGGGCCTATTTCAAGCTTCAACCCACTAAAAATACCCATAAAACTTTTAGAAAATTACATGCTGATTCACGTCTATTTATCATAATAAATAAACGCACACACACACACACACACACACACACACACACACACACACACACACACACACACCCACACACACACACCAAAATTATTTAAAAAAAATTTTCGAGTTAAAAAATCTTCAAAAAACTCGAAAATTTTGGGGTTTTGGGGGGTAAATTGCGAAATTTTTCAAAAATTTTAATTTTTTAAAATTATGAAATTGTATCATTTGTTTAAAATAACAGCCCATACTCATATTAAATTCCTATAAATACAATATA